ACAAATATTTTATAAAATTATACAAATACAATACATAGGTCGTCGATTCGGCAGTGGATAAAAAAAAGGGGGGAAGATACCCATCTTTACAGTTAATGGTTCAAATAATTTTATCCATATGAGTGTTCTACATCGAATAAATTCCCAATTCTTCCTTTTTTCTTTTTCTCATTTTTAAACCTTTTTGGTACTAACGTAGCGGTAGAAAGAGTACCATGCTATGCTGTGCCTGGACTTCAAACAATTCATCTTTAACCATGTAAAAGACCTCAACATTATTGGTTGATAGAGAAGAGAATCAAAGTTTATTTACCAATTAGTCACGAAATGCTATGGTTCTTACATATGATTTCTGAATGAAATCAAATTCAGAAGTAATTCGTCGAGATTGTGCACTCTTTGTTCCTATTTCTGCTATAAAAAAGAATACATAAATATAAATAAAGTGCAGCCGGTGAAATCCAACCTATTCTTGAAATACACAACTCGCACACACTCCCTTTCCAAAAAAAATCAATACACCCAGCACTACGCTTAGATTTATTGGATTTGTTGCTAAAATATCGGTATTAAATTCGAAACTCCCAGCGGATGACCAGTGCCCCACGGAAACAAAAGAATCGATAAGATTTTTCATAGGCTCTCCCCCTATAGATAGGACTAACAAAGAACAGAGTTCTTTTTCTATCACTCCGCTTATTATTCTTAATGGAATTTGAGAATTCTCAAATTTATTAGTTATGGTTATGTTTTTATTCTTCTTTTTTTTTACATTTTTATTCTACGATGAAATGAAACATTAAACAAAAGGATTTGCAAATAAAAGAGCTAATGCCACGACCAGTCCATAAATTGTTAAAGCTTCCATAAAAGCCAGACTAAGCAATAAAGTACCTCGTATTTTACCCTCTGCTTCTGGTTGTCTCGCAATACCTTCTACGGCTTGGCCCGCAGCAGTACCTTGACCAACCCCAGGTCCGATAGAAGCAAGCCCTACAGCCAATCCAGCAGCAATAACGGAAGCAGCAGAAATAAGTGGATTCATGGTAAGTTCCTCGCACCAAAAAAATAAATGGTTAATGATACAACCAACTGATGAATTAGTACTTAATATACTTTTACTTTTACTATTTAATTTACTACACTTATTTTTTATTTTTTGATCTTTATCACTAAAATCTATCGGGTCGAAGTAGCTAAAAACTCCAAATGGAATTCAGAATATTACTGAATTGTCAGAACTACTTTGATATACCGTTCGTTTTTCCTTTCTACCTTATGTAAATATGTAAATATATATGTATACGGTTTTAGTCATTGCGTTTCCTTGTTTAGAAAATATTCTATTCTTTATCTTTGATTCAATTCACAATCACAGACAAAATAGAAAAAGGACTGATATGGGAATCCATCTAAATGCAGTGGGCTAGAAAAAAAGATATAAGGGTAATTACTATTTCACTAGTAAATAACATCTACTTTTATTCTTCCATAACGTAAATCACCTGCATTTTTTATTCTCTTATTTTATTCTATTACATATTCTATTAAATCATATTCTGGAACCATTCTTCGAAACATACACAAGGATTTATACTCATAGGCATTACATATACATATATGTAGTAGGATCCCCAACCCTTCTTTTCTTTATCTTACTATTTCTGCAATATCATCTATCTTTCTTCATATATACATAAATGTAGCTATTTGCATTTTCTTCTCCAACCCAGTGGATTATATTGAACCCCCGTATTCCTTTAATTGGAATTGGGATAAGCTTCAAAAAAGACTATTTCGAAAGTTAGTCAATGATGACCCTCCATGGATTCACCTATATAAGCCGCAGCCAAAGTTGCAAAAATAAGAGCTTGAATACCACTTGTAAATAATCCAAGAAACATGACAGGTATAGGAACTACTGAAGGCACTAAAGAAACAAGAACAACAACCACTAATTCATCAGCCAATATATTCCCGAAAAGTCGAAAACTAAGAGATAAAGGTTTTGTGAAATCTTCTAGAATATTAATTGGTAAAAGTATTGGAGTTGGTTGAATGTATTTCCCGAAATATCCCAATCCTTTTTTGCTAAGACCCGCATAGAAATATGCCACTGACGTGGGTAAAGCTAAAGCAACAGTAGTATTTATATCATTCGTGGGCGCAGCTAACTCCCCATGAGGTAACTTTATGATTTTCCAAGGTAAAAGAGCACCTGACCAGTTAGAAACAAAAATAAATAGGAACATCGTTCCTATAAAAGGAACCCAAGGACCATACTCCTCTCCAATCTGAGTTTTGCTCAAGTCTTGAATAAATTCAAGGACATATTCAAAGAAATTCTGACCGTTAGTCGGAATGGTTTGTGGATTCCGAACAGCTATGATGACTGAACCTAATAAGATAGCAATTACAACCCAAGAAGTGATAAGTACTTGGGCATGAATTTGTAAACCTCCTATTTGCCAATATAAATGTTGGCCTACTTCTACACCTGATATATCATATAACCCTTTGAGTGTTTTAATGGAACATGGTATAACATTCATATTGTCCTCTAAAAGAAATCAAACTTCAAAAAAGTAATTATTTTGATTCAACCATCTCTTTCTCAATTCATCTATGTTCATTCATGAATTTAAGTTCTGAATCGTATATTTCGGATACTGAGAAATCACATAAAAAAACTACCAATCATTTTATGTTTTCAATATTATTCAATATTCAAAACATAGTTAAAACTCCAAAAGATGTAAACCAAAATAGTAACAATCAAAGAGAGTTCACCAAAAACAAACTAATCTTCTTATTTATTCTTATTAATGATAAGATCATCAATCATTTTTTAATTTTTTATATAATTAGAACGGCCCTCACAAATTGCAGATACTAATTTGGTAAGAATCAATCGAATCGAAGCTATAGCATCATCGTTGGCCGGAATGGAAATATCTGCAAGATCTGGGTCACAATTTGTATCGATTAAACAAATCGTCGGAATACCCAAAATGAAACATTCTCGAAGAACCGTATATTCTTCTTGCTGATCAACGATAATTACAATATCGGGCAATCCCGTCATATATTTGATCCCACCCAGATATGTTTGCAAGGTAGATAACTTTCTCTTCAACATTGCTGCATCTCCTTTGGGAAGACGATTGAATTTACCCATCTTTTGTTCTGCTCTTAAGTCCCTGAACTTCTGAAGTCTTGTTTCTGTAGTAGACCAATTCGTTAACATACCACCAAGCCATTTTTTATTAACATAATGACATCGAGCCCTTATTGCTGCTGATGCTACTAAATCCGCTGCTTTCTTTTTGGTGCCAACGATTAAGAATTTTTTTCCCTTACTTGCTGCATCAAAAACTAAATCGCAGGCTTCTGATAAAAAACGAGCAGTTATAGTAAGATTTGTAATATGAATACCTTTACGTTTTGCAGAGATGTAAGGAGCCATTCTAGGATTCCATTTATTAGTACCATGACCAAAATGAACTCCTGCTTCCATCATTTCTTCCAAATTGATGTTCCAATATCGTCTTCCCATTTTCCCACACTTTCTCTTTTTATTTTTTTTTTTCAAAGAGATTCAGTACCCTGTGAAATAAATAATTGTTCCGACGGAACCTTCTACCAGGATTGACCATTGATCTACGACCCAAACCATTAATTTCATTTTTTCTTTAATTGATTACAAAATCCATAATCGGACCAGAGAGTTAAAGTAAAAAGAATGAACCTCTTGTTAGGAATTAGTAAATTACATTACGTATCTGATGTCTCGTGGAAAGTGTTTGGGTCACAAGAACAAAATAATTCTCTATGGTGTAACAAAATATCTCTCATTTCCAACTCAAATAGATTCTTCCTTTTGATTTTCAAATGAATGTTTTTGTCTTGCTTTGAACGATGTACTAATTTTTTGAATCCGGTACCAACCGGTATAATCCCCCCCAGAACAACGTTCTCTTTCAGGCCTTTCAACCAATCAATACGACCTCGTAGAGCAGCTTTTGCTAAAACTCGAGCAGTTTCTTGAAAACTCGCTTCGGATATGAAACTTTGAGTATTCAGAGATGACTTCGTTATTCCCAATAAGATTGCCCGATAACAGATCGCTTCGTCCAAAACGCGCCCTGCTCGCTCTGCTCGCAACAATCCAATAAATTCCCCGGGTAAAAAAACATTAGACATTCCATCTTCTGAAACCAAAACTCTTGATGTTACTTGACGTACAATAATCTCTATATGTCTATTATGGATCTGTACCCCCTGGGATCGATAAACCTTTTGGATCTTATTAACCAAAGAGATACGACTTTGAGCTATGGTTAATTCAGCTCCAATCAAGAATCCCCAGGGGATCCCAAGAATCCTTCGGATACGTTCGTCCCAACCTTCAACTCTTCTTTCGAGGTTCATCGATATTGAATCAATTGAACGAACTTCTAAGATTTGTTCCACTTTTGGAAGACCTTGCGTTATGTCACCAGATCTCGATTTTTCATATAGAAATGTAATTAATGTATCTCCTTCATAAAATGTTTCCCCATAATGGCCATGGACAGTTGCTCCTGGAGTAACCAAATAGGGCTTAGCTGATCTTATAACTAAAGAGTCAACATGAACAATGAAAATTTGACCAGATTTTTTTATGCGTGATCCGTATTTCGATAGACATACATTTTCACAAAGGAATTGTCCAAGGCTCATTATTGTCCATGCCTCTTCACAAGAATCGTGATGGAGAAAACACCAATTCAAATGGAATGAATTCCAAATGATGTTACTGCATGGATCGGGATTAGAAATCCTACTATTTTCATCTAGGAAACAGTATTTAAATGGAAGTACTTGAAGCACTTGGAAAGTCTGTTGAGATCTTTTTTCAAGTAAAAAATATTTCTTTAAAAAGACTTGATTATAAGTTCTTAAATAGTAAGATGAACGAAAATTTACTATTTTAGGCACAATAGTACCTAAAGGACCCA